CTGCATCAAAAAAGCGTATTCGTAAAAATATTTGGAAAAGGAAAGGATATGGGACAGCGTTAAAAGCATTTTCCTTAGGGAAATCTCTTTCTACCGGGAATTCAAAAAGTTTTTTTGTGCGAAAAAAAAATAAGTAATAAAACGTTGGAATAATCTGAATCGACTTGACTCAAAAAATTGACTCATTTCAAAAATAAAATTAATGAATTCCATTACCTATTGAGTTAATCAATATGAAATGGAATTCGCTCCGCTCTTAGAATATGTAGAATAAGAATTCTTCTGTTTACCTTACTCAATTCAAAAAAATCAAAAATACTTTCTTTTTGTTGCCAAAAGAATAAACAAAAGATACTCCATTTTCTTTTTAGTATATTTTCTCATTTCCAAGGCGGGGAGTCTTATTTTCCGCATCTCCCTATTTGTTACAATAATACAACTTTTTATTTTTTCTCTATATCCACTTTTTCTCTCTATCTATAGAAGAGCAAATATAAAATCTTGAATCTTTAGTTACTAAAATCATTGAAACTAATTGATTAAAATTGGAAACCCTTTTGTGTAACTTTCTGACTTTTTGATTTTCTCTGAATTCCTATATACACCCCCATATATCTCTCGCGATCAACCCAATCAAGAAAATCAAAAACACTTAGTGAAGAGAGTCTGGATAAATAATGTATCAATTTTGAGTGATCCAAAATAGGTTTTTTTCTTTTGGATTCATTAAGAAAATGGATTTTTTTTGAGTTCTATCCTATTAATTGATAATAAAACTATCTAGTTTTAAAGAGTTCAAGTTGAGGAGAGTATAAAATACACTAAAATCTTAAGAAAACTAAGGCCCTAAACTAAAATAATGAACCTTTAAATACCTATTTGAACTAATTTTTATTCATCCATTTGAATCTTTCCTAAAAAATATTGCAACCAATTGAATTCTTAAATCTAGACGATTGCTTATTCATAGGCTATTATGAGTTCAAGACAAGCCGCTATGGTGAAATTGGTAGACACGCTGCTCTTAGGAAGCAGTGCTAGAGCATCTCGGTTCGAGTCCGAGTGGCGGCATGCCATCTTCTAAAAAAACTAAATAGATCCTATAATGAATTCAATTCCTGATTTCTTGTAATTAAAGAACTCCTTTAAGATTTTTATGATATTTTCAACCTTAGAGCATATATTAACTCATATTTCTTTTTCGATCGTTTCAATTGTAATTACAATTCATTTGATAACCTTTTTAGTCGATGAAATCATAAAACTCTACGATTCATCAGAAAAGGGCATGATAATGACTTTTTTCTGTATAACAGGATTATTAGTTACTCGTTGGATTTATTCGGGACATTTTCCACTAAGTAATTTATATGAATCATTAATCTTCCTTTCATGGAGTTTCTCCCTTATTCATATAGTTCCGTATTTCAAAAAAAATAAAAATTTTTTAAGCGCAATAATCGGCCCAAGTGCTATTTTTACCCAAGGCTTTGCTACTTCAGGTCTTTTAACTCAAATACACGAATCTGCAATATTAGTACCCGCTCTTCAATCCGAGTGGTTAATAATGCACGTAAGTATGATGATATTGGGCTATGCAGCCCTTTTATGTGGATCATTATTATCAGTAGCACTTCTAGTCATTGCAGTTAGAAAAAACAGAAAGTTTTTTTTTACAAGTAATCATTTATTAAATTTAAATAGGTCATTTTTCTTTGGTGAAATCGAATACATGAATGAAAGAAGCAATGTTTTACAAAATACTTCTTTTTTTTCTCCGAAGAATTATTACAGGTTGCAATTTATTCAACAATTGGATTATTGGAGTTATCGGGTTATTAGTCTAGGATTTCTCTTTTTAACCATAGGGATACTTTCTGGAGCAGTATGGGCTAACGAAGCATGGGGATCATATTGGAGTTGGGACCCAAAGGAAACTTGGGCATTTATCACTTGGATCGTATTCGCGATTTATTTACATATTCGAACCAATATAAAATGGAAGGGTATAAATTCCGCAATTGTGGCGTCTATTGGCTTTCTTATAATTTGGATATGCTATTTTGGGGTCAATCTATTAGGAATAGGACTACATAGTTATGGTTCATTTACATTAACATCTAATTGAATTCAAAAGGATTCAAAAAAGACTCTTACGAATAGAAAAATGTACAGTGCATATGAGATAAAAAAAACTTTATGTGAACTGATGAGAACCCTGTGAATCACTACAATATTTGATTCACAGGGTTCGCGCCGATTCAAATTCATTTTTTACTTAACTTAAGAGAAGAAGAAAAAGTCTTCTTTTTTTCATTGTACAACGAACGATTAAAAAAAATCATAGGATTTTTTCTTTTTTTTTTTTTATTCATCAAAACTATCTATAAAAAGAATTAGATAGAATAACTTCGACCTTGTCAACTGATAGTGAAAGAACAAAATCGGGGTACATACCAATACCTAGTATGGGTAAAAAGATAGAGATTGAAAGAAATAA